GTTTTTTTAGTTTGCATGGTCCAATCATTGATCCCGAAATTTTCTACAATAAAATTAGGTAGGTCGCTAGTAGAGTTCCCTATCTATAATTTTGCTATTTAATGAAATAATTTTTCTGAAATATTGGAGAAATCGCTTGGCTGGGTAGAAAGATTAAGTACAATTTTGAATGTTTTGCTTATGTACAAAGTACCAAATATTCTAATTAGACCAAATATTCTAATTAGGTCGGGCGATCATTTTTCAGTCGTTCATTGAATGATAAATCACTACAAGTGAAGGAGATACACGATTTAAATAACGAAAGATCCAATATTTAAAAATTGTATCTAAAATGACTGGAAAAGTAGAAACAAGACCGGATATAATTTGATCATTATGAGCAAATCCAAAATCTTTGTAGACAGAGCCAATCATTAATTCCCAACCGTGGGGCGAATGGAATCCTATACATAAATCAGTTAATAAAAGAATAGAAAAAGCTTTTATTGTGTCGCTTAAGTTATATAGGAATTCTTGAACCCAAGAGTTAAGAATAACAAGTTCTTCATTACCTAAAATAGAATAACCACTTAGAATAACGAAACAGATTATATTTGTCGAGAAGTGTAAAATTGTATGGATACGATCCTCATTGTGCATCTTGATCAATTGGATCGTTTCTTTGTAGATTTCAACGCGAAGCTTTTGTAAATGCGTTTCCGGGTATTCCTTTATCATTTCCTCCAAACGAAGGAGTTCCTCTAAGTCTATGAATTTTTTTAGAATACTCTTTTCTTGAATATCATTCAAAAAAATTTCGGATTGTCTAATATTCCACCAATTAGTAATCCAAGATTCCAGACTTTTTTTAAATGAGAGAGAGATCCACCAAGGCAAAAATACTATAGATGCAAGATATAGAAGGGAAATGAATACTTTCTTTTTTGCCATTTTTTCGTCTGTGAATTTTTGAAGTTTTAATGAACTCACCCCATGCGTCGACTCTATATGATACTAATATTTCTATCAAGCATAAGTTATATTCCAAGTCATCTAGCCCATTAATCTATTTCAGAGTTTTTATTTGTGATGCAGTATAGTGGTTCGTCCTTGAATCTAGAAAGAATACAGAAATAGAATAAGAAAGAGCCCACTTCAAATTAATATTAGTCGGATTTCGAGACGAAAGAACTCCTGTTCTATTAAAAAAAATATCAAATATTTCGAAAAAAAAAATTATGGACACAAAAATTTTCGTTTTAGGGTTGTTTCGTATACGTTTACTTTGGCTCGAATAAGCGTTCGGAAGAAACTTCCGTTAACTTATGGTATAGAAAAAAAAAGAGGATTCTTGAGTTTTTTCCCTCTTGCAAAGTATTAATTCTTCAGTTTCTTTTTTCAAAATACTTCAATTGGTACGCGCAAGAAATAGGCCAATTCAGCAGCTTTTTGCTCAATTTCTCGTGGAGTCAAATTCTCATCAGTACGCGTCAAGGGAATGGCCCCCTGGCCTCTGATTTCCATATAAAGGACCCGACGAGCAAAAAGACCCTCTTTATTTTCTATTCTGATGGACTGAATGTCTTTCATAAGGAATCGGAGGAATATGCGACGGTTTTTTCCAGGGAATCCCCAACGAAAAATACACACTATGCCCTCTTTTATATCGAATCGATCATAACCACTACCTACATTCCACGAAATTGTGCACCACAAGTAGGAACTAATAAAAAGACCCGCGATCCCATAGAAAGACATCACGATCCCTTGTGGAAAAAAATGGATTTGCTGAGAAGGAAATAAAGATATAAAATTCCTACCAAAATAACTGGAGGTTCCAACCAATACAAACCCTAATGAACCTAAAAAAAGAATAAGGGCCCAGCCGAAATTACTTATTTTTCGAGATCCCGCTATAAGTTCTATCCATATACGTTCTGATCGCCAACTCATATTCTCACTAGACCTAGTTGCATTTTATTGGAATTGGAAAAATAACAAAAATAAATTGGATTTTACTTTTTTTGTTTCCGAAGTAACTTTCATCAACCAGCACTACTATGATGTGAACCTTTAAGAATAATTCATCGAATTGCTTAGATCCAAACTAAAATAATAACATCTCTTATAGACATCCACATATATATAGATATATTGACTTTACGTTTCCGAAATTCTCCCCGATGCCGATCCATTTGAAAAATGAATTTACCCATATATCATGTTTACACATACATAAGAGCTTATGCTCGAAAGAAGCAACATGTTATACCATATTCTACTAAATAGATATGGGTGTTATGATCCAAGTCAGTTTTGAAAAAAAAAAATGGATAAGATTTGTCGCTATAGTATCTAAAAAATCTTGTTTTTTTGAACATGAAGAGATAAAGAAACCATTGCAATTGCCGGAAATACTAAGCCTACTAAAGGCACAAAAATGGAGGGAAAGTTGTTGAGAGTTATCATTGAATGGGTACCTCGATTTAATATTTGTACCTGTTATTTTTATTTATTG